TTCACCAAAAGAAAAGATTAGAGTGATCGGTAAGTCTTGATAGCCCTTCCACTGGAGTGTCTACTAACTAGGCCTTGAATTCGATTGGCACTTTTTTTCTTTTCTATTCATTTTTCTTTTCTATTCAGTAACCTTTGTTTAAAAGACAGAATCGGGAGAGGGTAAGGATTAGATCAAATGGGGAATAGAGGTCTGTGATTGTGATGGATAGCGATCCGTCTTGATTCCCTATTTTTATGCCTTTTATTTAGTAAGGTCGAAAAAAGAAACACTGGATATTTTATTATCTTACATGTTCTATTAGTAACATCCCCTCGATACTTGGAAGGACGTCACTACCTGTTGTTATTTTGCTTGGGCTTAATGTTTCCCGATTCTACTAGAAATCATATTAAGAATAAATGGGTTTAGGGAATTAGTTCATCAACAGTGTTGGTGCAGAACACCCCCCTTTTTTTTTGACTCTGCACCATTGATTCCACTATTATTAGTGAGCAATAATGGAATAATTCCTGCATATTCATAGAGATAGGGGACACAAGTCACATGGATATAGTAAGTCTAGCTTGGGCTGCTTTAATGGTAGTCTTTACATTTTCCCTTTCACTCGTAGTATGGGGAAGAAGTGGACTCTAAGGGTACTACGAAATTGAGTTCGCTTTTTTAACTGTCTAATACTCAAAAAAAATAGTATGGTAGAAAGAAAAGAGTCATATATTTCTTTCTACCATACTATCCGATCTCATAGAATACTGCGGATTCTAGTCCGCTCATTTCATTTAAGACGAAAAAGAAAAAAGGGAATCCTTGCTAAGAACTCCGAAGTCAAGTTTCATTCAACTTAATTATTTTGACTGACTGTTTTTACATATATGATAAGTAAAAAAGCAGTAGGGACTAGAATGAACAGTGCAGTAGCAATAAATGCAAGAATATTTACTTCCATAATCTCATCTTTCGTTTTTTTTTACTTCACAATAACTCGGGATTTAATCCCATAGAGATGATAAACCTTTCGCCTGTAAATTCAATGGGATGAATTACATCTCGATGATAATGATATTGACTCGGCCCAATATCGTGACTAACAATATCTGAGCTAGCAAATCGATTCACCGTCCAGAATTGTATAACATAAGAAGATCTTTTATCCATACCGAATCTTTCTAATCAAATAAAAAATGCCCTTTTTTTCATTCTTTTTCGAAAAAAACTCTAGCCTTCCGGGTACAAGCATCTAATGAAATATCATCTAACTGCGTTTCCGCTTTCATTGGTTACAAATACAAACAAAGAATCGAGGGGAAATGGAAAGAAGGACAGGGTTAAGTTCTAAATTATGCTCCGTTTTTTTAATGATCTAAAAATTATGCTCCTTATCCCTCTTTCATCGCCCCTTTCATAGAAAAGGGTATGTCGGGACTGACGGGGTTCGAACCCGCAGCTTCCGCCTTGACAGGGCGGTGCTCTGACCAGTTGAACTACAATCCCCCAAAAATAAAAATAAGGTGTTAGGGATTAATTTAATCCTTTTGTTATTGCCAAAACGATTGAGAATCCATCGTTCAATGAACAAAAAGAGTCTTTTAGGTTCTTTGCTCTTTTCTTTAGACTTACAGATCGTGATATGAATCTAGATTATTAAAAAGATCAGAATTTATGAGAACAAAAAAGAGGAGTATATCTGAAAGTTTTTTCTTATTCTTCCTATAGCTAGCTATAGAATTATATAATGTGATCTTGGCTCAGCGAATCCTTGGGCCGAGCTGGATTTGAACCAGCGTAGGCATATTGCCAACGAATTTACAGTCCGTCCCCATTAACCGCTCGGGCATCGACCCCGGACAAATCAATTCTCAATCTATTGATAATCCATGATCAACTTCCTTTCGTAGTACCCTACCCCCAGGGGAAGTCGAATCCCCGCTGCCTCCTTGAAAGAGAGATGTCCTGAACCACTAGACGATGGGGGCATGCTTGCCCGAACGCCATCATACTATGCTCATAGTATGAACAGTTTGTTGAAATTGTCAATATAAGGATAATATTAAATATATAATATATTTAATAGAAAAAATATGAAGGTATATATTTCTAGGAGTGAGTTGTCTGCCAGAAAAAGGATTGAACTTCATTAAATTTCTCCCACTTTCATTCATTGTTAAGATAAGATGTGATATGCCTATCATACTAAACCAGGAAATTAACAAACACAAACGATAAATAAAATATGGAAAGAGGGGATCAAGAAGTTCTCGAAAAGGGTAATTAGGCCCGGCCTTGAAACAATTCATTGCATTGATTGATATTTATGCAATATAAATAAACCCATTTATTTTGAGCCTATATTCATTCACTAGTGAAATTCAAATTCTCAGTCCACTAGCAACCACTATGAGTATGAGTCTATTGCATGTACTTATATATAATATATATGTATCTATATAATATATATGTATCAGAGTATAGATATATCTTATCTGCATAGTAATTCATTCAG